AACCAATTCTCGGTATAGCTTTTGCCATATTTTATCATCTCGTAAATATGAGTCAGAGATATATGGATATATCCATTTCATGTTAAAACAGATTCCTTATTTATGTATTGTTTCGTTTAGCGAGTGTGATTATCCCTGCCTTTGTTTATGTCTCGGATTGTAACAAATTACTATAATTCGCCCCCGCCTGCGGATTAGTCGACATTTTTCACAAATTTTACGAACAGAAGCTCTTATTTTCATATTTGTCATTCCTTATCTTAAATTGTAATTTACTTCTTGGAAGAAAATAAGTTTCTTGAGATTTTGCATCTCGAATCGTATTCTCACGAAAGGGGTATTCAAACCACTTAATCCTTCGAATCCTTGTTGCGGAGTCGATAAATTATACGTCCTCTGGTTGAATCATAACGACTTACCTCAACCTTGACTCTATCTCCTGGGAGTATCCGTATAAAACTACGTCGGATCTTTCCTGAAACATAACCTAGAATCAGATCTTCATTATCTAAACGAACCCGGAACATGCCATTGGGAAGTGATTCGATAATTAAACCCTCATGAATCCATTTTTGTTCTTTCATTCCAGGTAAAGCCCCCTTGAAGTATCAACTAATGAAGGAGGAACAATATTAGACAACTCGTCCCTTTTCTTTTTTGTTTTACAATTACAAATTGTAAGTTTTGGGTCCAATTTGTATATTAAAAAGATTACCATATATAACACAAAATTTCTCCGCCGATTCCTTCTAGCCGAGCCTCTCGGTCTGTCATTATACCTAGAGAAGTAGAAATAATTACAATCCCCATCCCGCCTAAAATTCGAGGAATTCGTTGATAATTAGAATAGATTCGTAGACCAGGTCGACTGATCCGTTTTAAATTTAAAAGATTTCTATAAGGCCTTTTCCTATTCCTTCTATGTCGCAGCGTTAAAACCAAAAAATCTTTGTTGTTTTCTCGATGTTTTCTCACGTTTTCGATAAAACCCTCTCTTAAAAGTATTTTGAGAATATTTTCGGTAATATTAGTAGCTGTTATTCGAACCACTCTTTTTTTATCCATATCAGTATTTCGTATCGAGGTTATTACTTCAGCAATAGTGTCCCTACCCATGATGAACTAAAATTGTTGGTGACTCCAAATTTGATATAATCAACATGCTTTTTTTTACTTATTTCTTTTTTTTTTATTTGTATTTGTTTATGAATTTGAATTATTAAAGGTATATGCGTGAGATACAATCTATTTCTTAATCTATTTCTTTCAACTACCCCACTATAAAATCTCCCGATCCCATTTTATAATACCTCGGGAGCTAATGAAACTATTTTAGTAAAATTTAATTGTCTTAATTCCCGGGCGATCGCACCAAAAATTCGAGTTCCTTTTGGATTTCCTTCTTGATCAATAACAACTGCAGCATTGTCATCATATCGGATTATCATACCGTTGTCCCGTTTGAGTTCTTTACAGGTACGCACAATTACAGCTCTGACCACTTCTGATTTTTCTAGGGGCATATTTGGTACTGCTTCTTTGATCACAGCAACAATAACGTCACCAATATGAGCATATCGACGATTGCTAGCTCCTATGATTCGAATACACATCAGTTCTCGAGCCCCGCTGTTATCTGCTACATTTAAATGGGTCTGAGGTTGAATCATATCATTTTGGAATCTGTTCTTTTAATGCAAAGGACAAAGAAAAAAAAAAAGAAATATTATTTGTCTAAAAAGAAAAAAAAAAAAGAAATAAGCAATTTTTTTCACACCCAAGACTCGTTTCTCTTAGTTCTACTTTTTTATCCTTTATCCAGAAATAATGAATTGAGTCCGTATAGGCATTTTGGATGCTGCTATTGAAATAGCCCTTCTAGCTATATTTTCTGTTACTCCGCTCATTTCATAAAGTATTCGACCCGGTTTAACAACAGCTACCCAATATTCGGGGGATCCTTTCCCCGAACCCATACGTGTTTCTGCGGGCCTTAGTGTAACTGGTTTGTCTGGAAATATACGTACCCATAGTTTTCCGCCACGACGTGCATTTCGTGTCATTGCTCGTCGACCGGCTTCTATTTGTCTAGATGTGATCCAAGCGGGTTCAAGTGCCTGAAGAGCATATTTACCGAAACAAATACGATTCCCTCGATACGATATTCCCTTCATCCTTCCTCTATGTTGTTTACGGAATCTGGTTCTTTTGGGGTTATAGTTGATGGTTGGTTATGAATTCCATCTCTACTACAGAACCGGACGTGAGAGTTTCTTCTCATCCGGCTCCCCGCGAATAAAAGGATTAAAAAAAAAGATTTAGAATCTTAAATCTTAATTACTTAATTAATTTTAAATCTTAATTACTTAATTAATTAATAAGATATACATGTATTTAAATTGAATCGTGGGATTCTTTGATATTTCATCTAATCTATTAGTAATCTATAGATCTTGTTTAAATAGAGAATTAAAGATTTTACTTTATATTTTCGAAATCA